ATTTTCCCTTTCACTCGTAGTATGGGGAAGAAGTGGACTCTAAAGATACTACTAATTGAATTGAGGGATCAAACTCAAACTGTATCAATTGTTTTATAGATGGGTTCTCCAATTTTTTTGATTTCACTATTTAATTTAATTCATTAATTCAATTTATAAATTGAATTCAAAAATATCTGCATTTCGAAATTATATTGAAGTCTAGTGAAGTAATGTATTCTATGGATAATATAGAAATAGAAAATACTCTTTCAATCAAACAAATATTTCAATTATTCCCATGTTCGTATTTTGAAAGTCAAGGGAATACAAATAATAGGAAAAAAATAGGAAATTTATTCCAACCGAATTCTTCCTAAAATTAATATTTCGATGAACTGGCTCTTACGAAAGTTATATATGGACAATGAGGAACCGTGGAACTCCTTTTTTTTTATTTTCCCCTTTCAACCAACTTTTTTCATTTCAAAGAGAAAAGAAAAAAGTTCTGTTATTAGTTATTAAGCGAATACACACTTTCTATAGGAAACAAGATAGACATAGTGGTTGTCTAAGGCTAACGAGATACTATACATAATAAGATATTGACGTTGCCTTGGGCGAGTCACATATTACGTGCTTACCGCTTGTTTTATTATTTGTGGTTTATTATTTGAGTTTAGAAACATGGTTCAACTGTTTAAAATCGGTTGGGTTTTACTAATCTTTTGGAGAAATAGGAAAAAGTTTCCCATAGAATCCCTGGATCATCTGTCAACTATTTAATCAATTTCGAAATGCTAAAAAGATTACTTTATTTTTTTTTTTAATATGATACCGGGATTGGTCTTGAAAATAAAATAATTAGAAATCCATAAATTCGAATCGGAAGAATAAAATAAGAGTTGCCTTTTGATTATTTCAGATTGATTGGAACCAATACAAATCAAATAGATGAAACAAAGAAAAAAAATTGGGATGCTGTGTACATTACATATACGTGATTGCTAGTCTATATATGAATATACATATTTTAGATTGATCCATATTAAACCTCTATCCTTATAGAATAGAGTCAAACTTTCTACACTAAAATAATAGAAAGTATGGTAGAAAGAAATAGATTTTTTTTTCTTTCTACCATACTATCAGATTTCATAGAATACTGATGATTCTAGTGCGATCATTTCATTTAAGACTAAGACCCGAAATTGAAATCCTTTTTTCATTTTTTTTTCTTCAATCATTGCATTGATGCATTGATAAGAACTAAGAAGTCAAGTTTAAGTCAAATTAATCACTTTGACTTACTGTTTTTACATATATTATAAGTAAAAAGGCAGTAGGAACTAGAATGAACAGTGCAGTAGCAATAAATGCAAGAATATTTACTTCCATAATCTCATCGTTTCATTTCTCTTTAATTCGCAATAACTCGGGATTTAATCCCATAGAGATGATAAATCTTTCGTCATTAATTTCAATGGTATAAATTACATCTCGATGATATCGAATCGGATCAATATTATGAATAACAATATCTGAGCTATCAAATCGATTCATCGTCGAGAATTGAATAGTATAACATAGGAAGATCTTTTATCCATACCAAATTCAAAAATTTGATTTCTGATCCAATCAATAATTTCTTTCCTTTACTTTTTTTTTTTTAAGAGTTTGGTCTTTCTTCGGCGGAACCCTTATCTTAAATTCTTAAATTAAACTAAAAAAAAAAAATAAAGAGGGATCCCTGTTAGGAATGAAATTCTGTTTGTTATTTTGACTCCCTTTCACAGAAAATAGAGAAATGAATTGATGTATTTTTTTATTGGATTTGTATCCATCGGGACTGACGGGGCTCGAACCCGAAGCTTCCGCCTTGACAGGGCGGTGCTCTGACCAATTGAACTACAATCCCAGGGAGAAAAAAGCGTACAGCATACAGATTCTTACGATTTCATTCAAACCCTTTTTTCTATTTCGATTTTAGATTAGAATCGTCGTGTTGTAACTGACAGAGGCAGGACCGATATATTGATATCTATATGGATATACACTTTAGCGAGATCGACACGAATTACTAGTAATCTTTTCGTTATTGCCAAATCGATTGAAAAAAAAAATCTTTCAATTTCAAGGAATCAATGAAAATAAAAAACGAGTCATTTTTTTTTTTATTTACTTTACTCCCTTCCTTAGACTTTATACTTCCAGATCCTGATATGAATCTCGATCATTAGCAAGATCTGAATTTGTGGAAAAAAATACGTAATAAAATCAAATAAATAGCGGTAGGGATGTATCCGATTTTTCTTCTTCCATATCAGATCGCATCGGACATTTACGGAGAACAACAAATGGTTATTTCATGGTGGATCGGCGAATTATTGGGCCGAGCTGGATTTGAACCAGCGTAGACATATTGCCAACGAATTTACAGTCCGTCCCCATTAACCGCTCGGGCATCGACCCAGGAAGAAGCAATTTCAGTCTTTATTGTATTGATAATCCATGATCAACT